TACTCTATTAACATTTAATAGTGGTAGAAAGAGTACCATACTACCGCGCGTCTAGACTTCAAACAGTTTGTTTTAACCATCTTAACAGCCCCCTTCTTGGTTGTTAGAGAATCAAAGTAAATTTGCCAATGAATCACGAAATGCTGTGGTTCTTACATAAAATTCTTAAGAAGTAATTCGCGAGATCATGTACCCCCTTTCCTATTATTATTATAATGGAAAAGGTACAGCTGATTGGATCCAGCTTTTTCTTGAAATAAACAACTCACACACACTCCCTTTCCAAAAAAGATCAATACACCAATCACTACACCTAGATTTATTGGATTTGTTGCTAAAATATCGGTATTCAATCCGAAACTCCCGGCAGACGGCCATTGGCCCAAAGAAAGGAAAGAGTCGGTTACATTTTTCATAGAATCTCCTCTTATAGATAGACTAATAGATAGACTAAAAAATCGATCAGAGTTATTTTTTGATCACCTTGCGCCTCTTTTTTATTTATTCTTTTCTTTTTTTGAAATCGAGTCAAAAAATATTAAATATTATAGTTATATAGTTATAAAGTATGAACTATCCCTTGATTGTTACAAGACCTGAGAAAAGGAATTTCCTTTGGACTAGGGAAGGGAAGGATGAAAGTGAGTAGGTCTGCTAATTCCTCATCTGCAAATCAACCCTTCCCGCAGGTTATTTTATCATTTTATCAACGAATAAGGAACTGTATGAGTGAAATTTGGATCTAATTGGAAAAGCAAAGGACAGGTCCAGGGCAATAAAATAGGTATTTTTTTATTTGTAAAATTAAACAAAAGGGTTCGCAAATAAAAGTGCTAATGCTACAACCAATCCATAAATGGTTAAAGCTTCCATAAAAGCTAGACTAAGCAATAGAGTACCTCGTATTTTTCCCTCTGCCTCAGGCTGTCTCGCGATACCCTCTACAGCTTGACCTGCAGCAGTCCCTTGACCAACGCCAGGTCCAATAGAAGCAAGCCCTACGGCCAATCCAGCAGCAATAACGGAAGCAGCAGAAATCAGTGGATTCATGATAAGTTCCTCATACCAACAAAAAGAAATGGTTAATGATACAATCAATACATCAATCAATGAATTATGACTTAATTATTCCATTGATAGGATTTATCTGATCGAAGTAACTACGAACTTCGAATTGAAGTAATAAAATTCTATTATTGAATTGTCAAAACTCCTTTGATTTCTCTTTTTTTGTTTCTATCCACAGGTTTTTGGGAAATCCATATACCTTTCGTTCTTCCCTGTCTTGGTTCCGAACTGTTATTTCCATTTTTTTAATTTCTTTATTTTATCTGTTTATTCAACCAATTCACAACTACAACAGTATGAAAGGAAACTTCAATCGGAACCCACAAGTAGTGGGTCAATCTTTAATTTCTATATAACTAGTCAATATCTACTATCACATATACATGTCTTTCTTATCTAATGTAAACCATTCGTTTCGATCGGATTCGAGAATCAATCTATTTTTTTATTCTTACTCATTCTCATTTTTGGATTCTTTTTAATCGATTTTTTGAGTAATCCCCTTTTTTGTTTTTGTAACTTTTTTCTCCCTTCCATTTTCTTTATCATTATTCTAACCAACTACAGAAAAAAGGATTCGGGCGAATTATTCCGTAGAAATCTCATTATTTCTTTGATCTAAGTTGATGCAATTTGGTTGATTATTTAGTACTATATTCTTTATGGTCAATTGTGAAAATATACTGTAAAGTAGAATCAAAGTAGACTCGTTTTTCCTGTTTTTTATTTAATTACATTTAACACACGGCATAAAGCGTAAACATATATCTATATCTTCTATTCAAAATTCTTATTTGATTTGAATAAGAAGGTTGGCTAACCAATATAAATATAATAGAAGGTGCATATTCGTTGAGGAAAGGAGAATTTTGGGAAAAATATCTGTTAGATCTCTTTCCCCCTTTTGAACTCCAGAATATCTAATTTTTTGATTTTTGTTGTTCTTAATTGGATCTATTTCTATTCCTCAAGTCAATCATCCTGAACTGCACATACATTGCTTTGCGATAAACTAAAAAAAAGACTATTTCAATGATGGCCTTCCATGGATTCGCCTATATAAGCGGCGGCTAAAGTTGCAAAAATAAGAGCTTGAATACCACTTGTAAATAATCCAAGGAACATGACAGGGATAGGAACCACTAAAGGTACTAAAGAAACAAGAACAACAACGACTAATTCATCCGCTAAGATATTCCCGAAAAGTCGAAAACTGAGTGATAAAGGTTTTGTGAAATCTTCTAAGATGTTGATGGGTAAAAGGATTGGGGTTGGTTGAATATATTTCCCGAAATAACTGAATCCCCTTTTGGTAAGACCTGCATAGAAATAGGCCGCTGACGTGAGTAAAGCCAAAGCAACTGTAGTATTTATATCATTCGTAGGTGCGGCCAACTCTCCATGAGGTAATTCTATGATTTTCCAAGGTAAAAGAGCTCCTGACCAATTCGAAACAAAAATAAATAGGAACAAGGTTCCAATAAAAGGAACCCATGGGCCGTATTCTTCTCCAATTTGAGTTTTACTCACATCTCGAATGAACTCAAGAACATATTCGAAGAAATTCTGACCCCCAGTTGGAATGGTTTGTGGGTTCCGAATAGCTATAGTAGCTGAACCTAATAAGATAGCAATTACAACCCAAGAGGTAATAAGTACTTGTCCGTGGACTTGGAAACCTCCTATTTTCCAATAGAAATGTTGACCTACTTCCACACCGGATATCTCGTATAAGCTTTTTAGTGTGTTGATGGAACATGATAGCACATTCATATTGCCCTCTGAAAAATCGAACTTTAAACAAAATTATTTTGATTCAACCATCTCTTTATCTACTGGAATGGGGTATTTAGAATATCAATGGATACTTTTACTTTGAATACTAACTAACTAATTCCACAGTATTCCCAGTTTTTTATCTATTTTTAGAAATTCAAAAAAAAAATAACCGATTCTATTTGATTTTGATTTTATCTCTTATTTATTATTAATTAAGGATTTCTTCTATAGCTAGAACTAGAACGACCCTCACAAATCGCAACTACTAATTTGTTCAGAATGAATCGGATTGAGGATATAGCGTCATCATTGGCTGGAATTGAAAGATCTGCAAGATCGGGATCGCAATTTGTATCGATTAAACAAATTGTTGGAATTCCTAAAGTGATACACTCCCGCAGGGCCGTATATTCTTCATGCTGATCGACGATGATCACAATATCAGGTAACCCTGTCATATATTTAATCCCGCCCAGGTAGGTTTGCAAGCGAAATAGTTGTCTTTTCAACATAGCCGCATCTCTTTTAGGAAGACGGCCGAGTCTTCCCATTTTTTGTTCCATTCTCAAGTCCCTGAACTTATGAAGTCTCGTTTCTGTAGTGGACCAATTCGTTAACATACCGCCGAGCCATTTTTTATTAACACAATGACACCGGGCCCTTGTTGCAGCCCATGCTACTAAATCAGCTGCTTTATTACTTTTTTTGGTCCCAACAATTAAGAATTGTTTTCCCTTACTTGCTGCATAAAAAACCAAATCACAAGCTTCAGATAAAAAACGAGCAGTTCTAGTAAGATTTGTAATATGAATACCTTTACGTTTTGCCGAGATATAAGGGGCCATTTTAGGATTCCATTTCTTAGTACCATGGCCAAAATGAACCCCTGCTTCCAGCATCTCTTCCAAGTTGATGTTCCAATATCTTCTCGTCATTTCTCCCCACACCCCCCGCTTTTTCCAAAAAGGCGGCAGGAAACGCTGAACGGAAATAAAGAATTGTTCCGATGGAACCTTCACGTCTATCGTAGATTGGCCTAGATATATGAATAAGCCATTAGTCTTTTCTATTCCTTATTTTTTATTATCAACCTAAATGACTGTCCCAAATACCGTACCGTATAGTAAAAAAAAAGATGAATCCGCTTTTAGGAATCATTAAATCCCATAAAGTTCTGATGTATCATCCAAATTTTTTGAAAGAAAAGAATCAAACAACTTTCGGTGGTGAAAGAAAATATCTCCCATTTCCCCCATTTTCCCCTCGAATAGATTGTTTTCTTTTGTTTCCAAAGGGCTCTTTTTTTGTTGTTTTGGCGGGGGCACTAATCCTTTCAATCCGGTCCCGACCGGTATCATACCCCCCAAAACAACGTTCTCTTTCAGTCCTTTTAACCAATCGACTCGACCCCGGAGGGCTGCTTTTGCTAAAACCCGAGCCGTTTCTTGAAAACTCGCTTCAGATATGAAACTTTGAGTATTGAGAGCTGCTCGAGTTATTCCCAATAAAGTGGCTCGGTAACAAACTGCTTCTTCCAATGCGCGCCCCATTCGTTGCGCTCGCAACAATCCAACTAGTTCTCCGGGCGAAAAAACATTAGACATTCCATCTTCTGAAACCAAGACCTTTGATGTTATTTGACGTACAATAATTTCTATATGCCTATTATGAATCTGTACCCCTTGGGATCGATAAACCTTTTGGATCTTATTAACCAAAGAGATACGACTTTGCACTATAGTTAGCTCAGCACCAATCAAGAATGCCCACGGCATTCCAAGAATTCTTGTTATACGTTCGTTCCAACGCTCAACCCTCTCTTCTAGATTCATCGATATTGAATCAATCGAACGCACTTCGAAGACCTGTTCTACTTTTGGAAGACCTTGAGTTATATCACCAGATCTTGATTTTTCATATATAAATGTAATTAAAGTATCACCCGCGTGCAGGATTTGCCCATAATGGCCATGAACAGTTGCTCCCGGAGTAGCCAAATAAGGCTTAGCTGATCGTATTACTACAGAGTCAACTTGAACAAGTATAACTTGACCCGATTTTAGGCGCGGTGCCTTTTTTGTTCTACATATATTTTCACAAATCAACTGCCCAAGACTCGTTATTGTAGATGTTTCTTGGCAATAATTAGGATC